TCGGCATAGGTATCAATCCATTCGATAATTTCCCCTTGTGGGAAAAAGATTCCACAAACAAAGGATTTGTACAGTACGAAGTAACATAAAAACAGATTCATTTTCATTCCCAAACAAAAGAAATTTACATAAAGATACGAATACTACTTAATATTTTACTTAATTACTATTACTTAATACTTAATTACTATTACTTAAAATACTTAATTATTTTTTATTCCAATTATTCCAAATACTCAAATTGCTCCTTTTTAAAAAATCAATAAGAAATAGTTGAATACCATTCGAATTCATACAAATAAAATGTAGTAGTATAGGCACTATTCCGATTTCATCGAATCATCGAAGCGAAAGAATCCAGGAATTTTTCGATTCGGTCAAAAAAAGTTTTGATTGAATTAGGATCTAAAAAGGAAGGGGATCCAAAGAGGAAAGGAAAAAGAATCGAATAATCATTCTATGATGGAAATAGAATAACCGTTTATTTTTGTTGTGCCCATAGCAAGTATACACTATACAATCAAATAGAAATATCCCTGGGATGACTCGTGAATTTGTAATCGATCGATGAAATAAGGGATTTGTTGATGAGAACTTTAAAACTGGAAAGTAATATTTTCTAATTTTTATGGAATTGTAGTCTAAATCGAAATAGAACTATGGTCGAAGAGTATCCATTAATCATACAGGGTCTAAAAAAATCAACCGATCAATCAGTGGATTCGTTCCAATTCATTGATTTAATACGGTCTATTTGGTCGTACCTATCCAAACCAAACAAAAATCGAATATAATATTAATAGAATTTTTTATTAATTAAATTATAGTAATGTATCGCTATTTCTTCGGTTTCTGAGTCATAATCATTCTTGTATTGTGTAGGAGAGATGGCCGAGTGGTTCAAGGCGTAGCATTGGAACTGCTATGTAGGCTTTTGTTTACCGAGGGTTCGAATCCCTCTCTTTCCGTACTTGTCACCTAATTCGTCAACATCCCTAACTGTAACAAATCAATCAAACAACAAGAAATACCATTATTAGAACCTAACAGTTAGGTCCTTTTTTTTGATATATTATATTTCTTATTCTATTTCTAATTGCTGCGGTACGTAAAATACTGGAAAGAATGGACAAGGAGTGAAAATCTTTCTGACGATCTATGATACATGAATAGGAAAAAGGACGGGGTAGGATATATGAGTGGGAGAAAATCTGGATCAAACCCCTGACTTTAACTTGAATTAAACCTTAAGTGAATTTAGTTTGGCGAAAGAAAGGGGCCAAATTGTCCGAACTTTTTGTATTTTATTTAGGGTTAAGTCTGACGCGAATAATATTCTACCACTAGCAATTCATTTATTTTCAAACCGACCCACTTACTATCTATTATTTGATTGACTAATCCTTTATATGGGAATGGGTGAAGAGTCAAATGTTTGGGCAATTCCTCACGGGGGGATGAATCCAGATAATTTTGAATTAGAGCTCCGGATTTTGGTTCATTCCTCGCCATAATAGTATCTTGGGGTTTGCAACGATAACTTGGTATATCTATTATACGACCATTAACTAAAATATGTCTATGGTTAACTAATTGGCGGGCTCCGGGAATAGTCGGAGACATACCCAACCGAAAAAGGATGTTATCCAAACGCATTTCAAGTAATTGTAGTAAAACCTGACCTGTTGACCCTTTGGCTTTTCTGGCGATACGAACGTATTTAAGTAATTGTCGTTCAGTAATACCATAATGAAAACGTAATTTTTGTTTTTCTTCTAGACGAATACGATATTGAGATCTTTTCCCGGAACGCGGTTGGTTTCTAAGATCATTTCCGGCTCTAGGCCTTTTATTAGTTAGTCCAGGCAAAGCCCCTAGACGACGTATTTTTTTGAAACGAGGCCCTCGGTAACGCGACATAAAGACTCCTTATTTATTAATTTAATAATTTAAATTGAATAATTTCTTTTATATTTTATATATAAATTTCATTTTACAAAATAAACCTAAATTAAATAAAACTAAACTAAATACTAAATGAAGTGAAATTTCCTGAAGTATTGTATTACAATAAATAATGAGATGAATTGTATAAATAGCATATATGAACCCATTTTTGTATTATATATTCTATTTGTATTATATATATATATTCTAATTGTATTAAAATTATATATATGTATATATATGTAAGTAAAATAAAAATAGAAAAATAAAGGGGGGTAAAGCTCGGCAGAACAAATTAGGAAAAAGACTCTTTCTTTTCCTTTTTTTCATAGTTGGAAATTTCTACGACATAACATAATTAACATAATAGGTTGGTAACTTTTTAATTTTTTGAAGAGGGGAAAAGGCGCCTTTATTCTTTGTTTTTTTATTTCAAAAAATTATCCATCATGTAAAATAAAAAAATCGAACAAATAAATAAAAATAGAAAAAAGCCGGCTATCGGAGTCGAACCGATGACCATCGCATTACAAATGCGATGCTCTAACCTCTGAGCTAAGCGGGCTCGCAGAAATTCTACATGAATAGGAATTCAATAAACTATATCTTAGTTTAGGCTTAGCTATTAACTATTCATTTCATTTTTATTCTTTTATAATATTTTAATTTATATAATATTAATTTCAAATAAATATAAATATTGAATTTTGTATCTTTTTCATTTCTATCTATATATATAAATAGAATATTTTGTATTTTTCGTCTAGAACAATTCGATTCTATTTAAATTCAATTTCGATTTGAAAGTAATTTAATAATAAGAAAATTCTTAAATAAGAAAAAAAAATAGAATTTTCATTTTAGTTATAAAAGTCTGTCCTAAGAAAACCTAATCAACATAATAAGATATTCTTATGCTTTTAGTCAGAGACTAAGATGAAAAACAAAGAATCGACCCTTTGAGTATTACAAATTGCATGGGAAAATGAAAAGGGCGGAGGATATATATGGTATATACCCATGCATATTGAATTGCAGCTACAGAAATGATAGAATAATTTCTGATTAGACCAATCAAATATAGGCTTCCGATAGAGATGAAAGAAGATAGACAAAAACAAAAAAGAAAATAGGAAACAAACACCATCAAATCTAAGGAATTCGATGGTTCTGGCATAAATAAACAAATTAAGGGGGAAGGACATCACACTGAGATTCTTATTTTAAAATAAAAGGGGATATGGCGAAATCGGTAGACGCTACGGACTTAATTGGTTTGAGCCTTAGTATGGAAACCTACTAAGTGCAAATTTTCAAATTCAGAGAAACCCTGGAATTAATAAAAATGGGCAATCCTGAGCCAACTCCTTTTTTCAAAAGAAAAAAATAAGGGTTCAGAAAGCAAGAAAAAAAGGATAGGTGCAGAGACTCAAAGGAAGCTGTTCTAACAAATGGGGTTGACTGTGCTGTGTTGTTATAAGAATTCTTCCATAAAAATTCCAATAAAAAAAAAAGGGTGAAGCATATACGTACTGAACTATATCAAATGATTAATAACAACCCGAATCCTTAATCCTTACTTTTTTTTTCTAATTTTTATATATTTATGAAATGAAAAAATTTATATGAAAAAAAAAAAAATGGAAGAATTTTTGTGAATCGATTTCAAATTGAAAGTGAAAGAAGAATCAAATATTCATTCATCAAATAATTCACTCCATAGTCTGATAGATTTTTTGAAGAACTAATTAATCGGACGAGAATGAAGATAGAGTCCCGTTCTACATGTCAATACTGACAACAATGAAATTTATAATTAAGAAGAAAATCCGTCGACTTTAAAAATCGTGAGGGTTCAAGTCCCTCTATCCCCAAAAGCTTATTTCACTCCCTACCTAGTTATCTTTTTTTTCATTAATGGTTTGAAGGTGGTTATTATTCTCATTTTTTTCTTTTACAAATTAAATGGATCGATCCGGACGGAAATGGTTTTCTCATATCTAATGTTATATATTATATATATGATATACGTACAAATGAATATCTTTGAACAAGGAGTACTCATTTGAGTAATTCACAATCCATAGCATTACTCGTACTAAAACTTATAGACAAAGTCCCTCTTTGCGAAGACCCAAGAAATTCCGGTACCTAGATAAGACTTTGTAATACTTTGCATCCTTTTTTTAATTGACAGAAACCCAAGTTATCTAGTAAAATGAGGAGATGATGCACCAGAAAGGGGAATGGTCGGGATAGCTCAGCTGGTAGAGCAGAGGACTGAAAATCCTCGTGTCACCAGTTCAAATCTGGTTCCTGGCACATGATTCATTTTTTGATGAGTATCTATGTCTATAAATTAACCAATATGGATCGATATACATATGTCGAGATCATGACACATACGTAAGTTTTTGATCTAGTTATCATGCGATCTACCCCATCTATAAAATATCTAAAATATATAGATAGATATAGATAGATGGGTAGATAGTTTGTTTATAAATTGATAATATTTCTTTTTTTTTTTTTTATTTGTTCATAACATATTGTGTCTCCTCTCATATAAAATGAATAGAATATTAATACTTCATACATAATACATATTCAAAAAGGTTAAATTAGTTAGTTGAAACGCCCAAAACTAAAGAAAAACTAGAGTTTAGTTTGGGGGAGTTAAAGGATGAAAATAGATAAGATTCATCTCCGATCCAGTACAAATAGAATCTGATCCTCTCTCATATCTTTTTCTATTTCTGCATTTCCTCATACATTATATGACTGACTTTCTGGGGCCCATCTAAGTAAGTGATTGATGTATGCGCGGTACAAAGTTCCTGATGCAGAACTTTTTAGTTCATTCTATCGGTTCTTAGCTAAGCTAAAAGAAAACTTTTTTGAATCTCAATGAATTCTTAATTTGTCGTTTATTTTTTTATCCACCCGTAGTACCAGTGGGACATCAATTACTCTGTTTGATCTAGAGCAGAACATACGAATAGTCCTTAGATATCGGAAGTTGTAGAAGTGAAGATTCGTTTCTTATCCTTCAA